CGTTGAATTCGTTTCAATTGAGAGATTAAATCCGGTATAAATATTAGAAAGGGCGGAAACCCCATCTTCGCAAACATGAATAGATATATCTTTATTTTACAATTTTTCACAAAAAAGATTTATGCGGAAGGATTTGTCTTTGATGAAAAGTTTTCTATTTTTAGAGTTCAATTTTTTAATAATTTTAATTCAATGTAGATACCTATCCAAAATAATATGAATGACTCACTATTAACTCGGTTTTTTGGCCATAATCATTATGTAGGAGAGGTGGCCGAGTGGTTCAAGGCGTAGCATTGGAACTGCTATGTAGACTTTTGTTTACCGAGGGTTCGAATCCCTCTCTTTCCGTACTCTTCACCTAATTCACCAATGTTACTGACTGCAATGCATCAAATAAGAATGTATACTCCAACAGTTAGACCTTTCTTTTCTTTGATATCGATTATGTATTCCTAATCCAAATGTACGAAAAATACTGGGCAAAATGGACAAGGAATGAAAATCCCCTACCGATCTATGATACATGAATGAGATCAAAATCCCCAGATCAAACCCCTTACCTTACTTACCCCGGGTCCCTTTACTTAAGCCAAAATGGAGAGGTCAAAATTGTCCGAACCCTTGTTATTTTAGTTGGGATTAAGTCTGACGAGAGTAATATTCTACAACTAGCAATTCATTTATTTTCAAACCAACCCATTTACTATCTATTATTTGATTGACGAATCCTTCATATTGGAATGGGTGAAGAGTCAAATGGTTTGGCAACTCCTCGCGGGGGGATGAATCAAGATAATTTTGAATCAGAGCCCTAGATTTTTGCTCATCCCTCACTGTAATAATATCTCGGGGTTTACAGCGATAACTTGGTATATCTACTATACGACCATTAACTAAAATATGTCTATGGTTAACTAATTGGCGGGCTTGAGGAATAGTCGAAGCCATACCCAATCGAAAAAGGATGTTATCCAAACGCATTTCAAGTAATTGTAGTAAAACCTGACCTGTTGATCCTTTGGCTTTTCCGGCGATACGAACGTATTTAAGTAATTGTTGTTCTGTAAGACCATAATGAAAGCGCAATTTTTGTTTTTCTTCTAAACGAATACGATATTGAGATTTTTTTCCGGGGCGCGATTGGTTTCTAAGATCGCTTCCGGCTCTAGGCTTTTTACTAGTTAGTCCCGGTAAAGCCCCCAGACGACGGATTTTTTTGAAACGAGGCCCTCTGTAACGTGACATAAAGACTCCTTATTTTTTATGAAATTTCATAAAACAAAATTAAAACTAAACTAAAATATGATAAATTAATCGAAATTTACTGAAGTATTGTATTACAAAGAATAATTAGAGGAATTGTATCAATATCCGGACCTTATTGTATATAAATAATTGTATTATATAAATAAAAAGAATTTAAAATAATAATAAAAAAAATTCAGGGTTCTTTTCTTGATTGATTTGTTCTACAGAGACCGAACTCCTCCAATCCCATTTTTATTCATAATTGGAAGTTCCTACGAGATGATAGGGTGACCCTTGGGAAAAGGGAAAGAAGTTTTTCGCTTTAATTTCACATTATCAATTATGTAAAAAATAAAAAATCAAACAAACGGAGAAAAGCCGGCTATCGGAATCGAACCGATGACCATCGCATTACAAATGCGATGCTCTAACCTCTGAGCTAAGCGGGCTCACATAACATAAATTGTACACGTATACTAATTTAGTAAACTACTGAGATATTAACTGTTCATTCTTAGCTATTTCATAAGAAATATGATATATAGAAAAATAGAAATTCATAAGAAATATGATATATAGAAAAATAGAAATATCAAAAATAAGGAAGAATAGAAAATAGAATTTTATAATTTCCAAACATATTGGATATTTGAATATTATAGAACATACCTATTAATATAGCGATATTATTAAATATCGCGATATAAAATTTTGATCTATTTCTCAAATATATGTTTATCAATAATAAATATCTTAATTAGCTTAATTAGATGGTAAGATTTTTTTTACTATTCTATGTTTACTATTTTTTATTACAAAATTTTATTCTATTTCATATATATTTTATATATAGAAATATATATATTTCATTTGAATTTAATTTGAAAATATATTTTAATATTTCATTTTAAATTTAAATAAAATCGAGTAATGTAATTAAGTTTAGAATCTTATTCTATTTCTATATTTATTGTATATTACAATCTTATAATATTATTATTTTACAATCTTATAATATTATTATTTATTAATATTATTAATTATTATTTATTATATAATATTAATATTATTATTTATTATATATAATTATTTATTATATATAATATTATATATAATTATTTATTATATATAATTCGAAATAATTTCATATTTAATTAATAAAAAATTTTATTTTGAATTCTCTTCTAATTCTAAATTAACGGAATGGTTAGTTATAGCCATTTTATTAGTTTTAGTTATGGCTATTAATTTAATTTAAAATTAATAATACTCAAATCTTCCTTTTCGTTTTTTTGTTATGTTATAATGTTATAGAAGGCCTGCCCTAAGAATAACATGAAAGATAAAAGCGCAATCCAGATCATAATGAAACACTCCTCTGGTTTCATTCGGAAAGGTGAAAGCTAAGACGAAAAAAAAAAAGAATCGACCGTTCAAGTATTTAAAATTGCACGCTAAAAACGGTAGAAATAGGGGCATATATAAGTATAATAAACATATATAAGTATAATAAATATATATTATACTATAATATATATGTTTATGTTATGCGATCTATATTGAATTGATGATATAGAAATGATAGAATCATTTCTGATTGGACCAAATACGGGTCTCCGATAGAGATGAAAGAAAATATACAAGAAATCAAATAGTAGAAAACACTTTTCAATATAGGAACCGGTATCTAATGAATTCAACCGGTCCAGCATAATAGAAATGAAAGAAAAGGGGGGGCGGCGTCATGATGTGATCTTGATCACATCAAAAAAAAGAGGGGATATGGCGAAATTGGTAGACGCTACGGACTTAATTGGATTGAGCCTTGGTATGGAAACCTACCAAGTGAGAACTTTCAAATTCAGAGAAACCCTGGAATTAAAAATGGGCAATCCTGAGCCAAATCCTGTTTTATGAAAATAAACAAGGGTTTCATAAACCGAAAATAAAAAAGGATAGGTGCAGAGACTCAATGGAAGCTGTTCTAACAAATGGAGTTGGCTGCATTGTGTTAGTAAAGGAATCCTTCCATCGAAACTTCAGAAAGGATGAAGGATAAACCTATATACATACGTATAGTACTGAAATACTATCTCAAAATGATTAATGACGACCAAAATCTGTATTTTTTTATATTTATATGAAAAATGAAAGACTTGTTGTGAATCGATTAAAAATTGAAAAAAGAATCGAATATTCATTGATCAAACCATTCACTCCACCGTAGTCTGATAGATCTTTTTAATAATTGATTAATCGGACGAGAATAAAGATAGAGTCCCATTATACATGTTAATATCGACAACAATGAAATTTATAGTAAGAGGAAAATCCGTCGACTTTAGAAATCGTGAGGGTTCAAGTCCCTCTATCCCCAAAACGATCCGGTTGACTCCCTAATTATTTATTTTCATTTTATCATTTTGTTAGCGATTCAAATCAAAATTCGTTATATTTATCATTCATTCTCATTCTACTCTTTTCTTTCACAACTGGATCTGAGCGAAAATTTTTTTCTTATCACAAGACTTGTGTGTGATATATATGATACGTGATACGCGTACAGTACAAATGATTTGAGCAAGGAATCCATTAAATTTGAATAATTAACAATACATATCATTACTTGTACTGTACTGAAACTTTGAAATTTTTTTTTGAAGATCCAAGAAATTCTATTAGATCCTGTATAATACTTTGTAATACTTTTTCGTTTTTCTAATTGACTAATTGACATAGACCCAAGTCCTATATTAAAATAAAATGAGGATGATGCGTCGTGAATGGTCGGGATAGCTCAGCTGGTAGAGCAGAGGACTGAAAATCCTCGTGTCACCAGTTCAAATCTGGTTCCTGGCACATGAGTAATTTGTATGAGTATATATTCTAAAAATTAATTGATATGGGTCGACATACATATTCATTAATAGTATAAATCATGATATATATTTATCCATCTAAATGTCGGAGATATACTCCTTATATATATCATATGTATATAAAGTATACAAAAGAATTCCATTTTGTTTCCTCTTGTTTTTTTATTTGTCCATACTGTGTCTCCTTTTGTTCAAAAAAAACGTTAATACTTTATACATATTCGAAAGGCTAAATTAGTTAGTTGAAAGAGAAAAAGTATAGTCTAGAGGAGTTGAGGGATGGGAATAGCCAAAGTTCATTTCAGATACAGTACAAATAGAATACGATCCTCTTTCATTTCCTTCTATATTTTTTTCATATTCTATTTCTTCATTTCCTCCTATGTTACTTTCTATAGCCCATCTAAGTGATGTGCGCGGTACATAGTTCATAATGCGGAACTCTTTTAGTTTCATCCTAGTGGCTCGGCTCATTCGAAAAAGTATCTTCAAAATTTGAGAATCTCAATGAATCCTCTAATTTTTTTTTTTAGTATTTATTTTATTTAGCCCACCCAATAACTAAAAAAAAAATAATATGTGAATGAAACTTCAATTACTATGTTTGATCTCGAAGAGAATATACAAAAATTCTTTGAATATCTGGAGTTGTAGAAGTGAAGATTAGTTTCTGATTATTCAATGAGCATCTTGTATTTCATAAAAATTAGGGGCAATATAATCCTTACGTAAAGGCCATCCTATCCAACTTTCAGGCATTAAGATACGTTTCAGGCGTGGATGATTATCATAAAGGATTCCCAGCATATCATAGGATTCCCTTTCTTGAAAATCCGCACTTTTCCAAACCCAGAAAACAGACGGAATTCT